TGGAACTCCGGGTTGAGGAGTTACTCGGAATGCTGCCAAGATATCAGTATCCTTGGTTTCATATTCAGGAGTATAATAAGTCAATTTATACTCTTTAACACCAGCTTTGAATCCAACACTTGCTTTAGTCTCTGTTTGTGGTGACATAAGTCCCTCCCTACAAGTCATGAATTTAGAATTCTTGCAATAAAACAAAACAACAAGGTCTACTCGACATAAATTAGGAATAGAGTTAATTAACCTTTTTCACAGGAATCTTTCACAAAATTATCAACTAATCAGAATGATTCTTTATTAGACCATGATATTTGATTCGCCAAATACATCATTATTGTATATTCTTTCATATGTATAGCGCAACCTAATACTTCTTTTTCAAGTTTTGAATCTTTGACTTTTTATAAATCCAAATATTTTATTAATATTAAAATATTAATAAAATCACTCTTGACAGTAATATATGTTGTATATGTAAATCCTAGATATGACAATATGCGGAATTCATCCATGAAAATGAAAAACAAGGGGGGGTTGATAAAGGGATGAATAAATGGGACGCATAACCGGATATGCTAAAAGGAAAATACGAAAAAAAAAAAAAAGACTAATGAGATCGAAATAATGAATCATAACTAGAGTTCCGTTTCGAATTCGCTAGATAAAACAAAGTCTTGCCTATTCTATTATGATAAATAAATCAAAGACTTTCCGCAAATTTTTTTTTATTCATATATTTTTTATTTTAAAACTAGGTTTCAGTTAGTTGAGCTTGAAAATGACTATTCCTTCATTGAATAAGTAAAAAATTGGATTCCACATTCCCTTGGGTGGTACCAACGAAATCGAGTGCTTACTCCCACTTTTTATTGAATTAACCGATCAATTTGCTATCGAAGATTTTTTCTGTATTCGAAAAATTTCGCAACAAAATTTAACATATTTTTTTATTATGAGAATAAATCCTACTACTTCGGATCCAGAGGTTTCGATACGTGAAAAAAAAAACCTGGGACGTATCGCCCAAATCATTGGTCCGGTACTGGATGTAGCTTTCCCCCCGGGCAAAATGCCTAATATTTACAATGCTCTGGTGGTTAAGGGTCGAGATACTCTTGGTCAAGAAATTAATGTGACTTGTGAAGTACAGCAATTATTAGGAAATAATCGAGTTAGAGCTGTAGCTATGAGTGCGACAGAGGGTTTAAAGAGAGGAATGGACGTGGTTGATATGGGAAATCCTCTAAGTGTTCCAGTCGGCGGAGCGACTCTAGGACGAATTTTCAACGTGCTTGGGGAACCCGTTGATAATTTAGGTCCTGTCGATACTCGCACAACATCTCCTATCCATAAATCCGCGCCTGCTTTTATACAATTAGATACAAAATTATCGATTTTTGAAACAGGAATTAAAGTAGTAGATCTTTTGGCCCCTTATCGTCGTGGGGGAAAAATCGGACTATTCGGTGGGGCTGGCGTGGGTAAAACAGTACTAATTATGGAATTGATCAACAACATTGCCAAAGCTCATGGTGGTGTATCCGTATTTGGTGGAGTAGGCGAACGGACTCGTGAAGGAAATGATCTTTACATGGAAATGAAAGAATCTGGAGTCATTAATGAACAAAATCTTGCGGAATCCAAAGTGGCCCTAGTCTATGGTCAGATGAATGAACCGCCAGGAGCTCGTATGAGAGTTGGTCTGACTGCCTTAACTATGGCAGAATATTTCCGAGATGTTAATGAGCAAGACGTACTTCTATTTATCGACAATATATTCCGTTTCGTACAAGCAGGATCCGAGGTATCCGCTTTATTGGGTAGAATGCCTTCTGCTGTGGGTTATCAACCCACCCTTAGTACCGAAATGGGTACTTTACAAGAAAGAATTACTTCTACGAAACAAGGGTCCATAACCTCTATTCAAGCAGTTTATGTACCTGCAGACGATTTGACTGACCCCGCTCCTGCCACCACATTTGCACATTTAGATGCGACTACCGTACTATCAAGAGGATTAGCTGCCAAAGGTATCTATCCAGCGGTAGATCCTTTAGATTCAACGTCAACTATGCTACAACCTCGAATCGTTGGCGAGGAACATTATGACACTGCGCAACAAGTCAAGCAAACTTTACAACGTTACAAGGAGCTTCAGGACATTATAGCTATCCTGGGGTTGGACGAATTATCCGAAGAGGATCGCTTAACCGTAGCAAGAGCACGAAAAATTGAGCGTTTCTTATCACAACCCTTTTTCGTAGCAGAAGTATTTACAGGTTCTCCGGGAAAATATGTTGGTCTAGCGGAAACAATTAGAGGGTTTAAATTGATCCTTTCCGGAGAATTTGATTCTCTTCCTGAACAGGCCTTTTACTTAGTGGGTAACATCGATGAAGCTACTGCGAAGGCTACGAACTTAGAAATGGAGAGTAAATTGAAGAAATGACCTTAAATCTTTGTGTACTGACTCCGAATAGAATTGTTTGGGATTCAGAAGTAA